CCTTAATTTATCATCAAAAGAACCTATTCGTCAAAAAATTCCTTTATTTATTTTGTCTTTATTTTTGAATTTTTCTAATCTATGGATAAAATTAATTATGATAAAGCCAATATTATAAAGACAATAAAACCCTATTGTTACGTTTTCATATCAAAGTGAAATAGAGTATTTAGTTCTTTTTTCTTTTCATCCATGCCTATTGGTGTTCCAAAAGTACCTTTCCGAATTCCTGGAGAGGAAGATGCATCTTGGGTTGACGTATAGTGCGACTTGTCAGAAATATTGGGTCATATGGGATTTCCCCGTTCTCTTCCCCGATCGAGATATCCTCTGTTTCGCCCAAGAAATAAAAATGGAATCATCAAAAAATTGGAGCGTGAAGTGCATGCAATTAGATCCATTGTTTGTGGGGATTCATAGTACTATTATCAATTAGAATAATTTATGGTTGGCTTTGGTTGGACTAAAAAAATGAAATATCCAGGCTCTGTTTATAAAAAACCCAATTGGTAATATATCTACGATTACTGCGCGTATGAAAAAGGATTCCTCTTTGTTATTTGTAAAGATATCCTATTTGTGAAGCGAGGGAATCTCAAACTAAATACTTGGTGAAAGATTTGAAATTAATTGAAAAAAGTCATAAAAAAGAAATGGTGATCAGAAGATTTGTCCTATATGTGCAAATCAATATCGGGCAGATCTTTACCCGGAGTAGAGCAGAAACCTAAAAAGATGAAAGAGACCCATTCATGAACAAGAAAATACCATCGTGGTTTGGATTGAATCTTGATGAAATAATACATCAATGAGAAGTTAATTCGATTAATTTAGTGACTTTTTTCTATTCTAAGTAAGAAAAAAAAAGTCCAAAATGAGTCTTTATTGAAAAATCGAAGAAAAAGTCCTTTCGTTAGAAGTTAGAAAAAACCTGCTATCAAAAAAAAAGAATAGGCAAAAATAAACAGGACTTGAATCTAGACATTGATTCTTTTTTTTTTCGCAATCTTCTTTGAACCGTATGCATCAAAAGGTGCACGTACGGTTCTTAAGGGATACAATTTTACCCTAATCAACCGACTTTATCGAGAAAGATTACTCTTTTTAGGCCAAGACGTTAATAGCGAGATCTCGAATCAACTTATTGGTCTTATGGTATATCTCAGTATCGAAGATGATACTAAGGATCTGTATTTGTTTATAAACTCTCCTGGCGGATGGGTAATAGCCGGATTAGCGATTTATGATACTATGCAATTTGTGCGACCAGAAGTCCATACAGTATGCATGGGCTTAGCCGCGTCAATGGGATCCTTTCTCCTAGCTGCAGGAGAACTTACCAAACGTCTAGCATTCCCTCACGCTTGGCGTCAATGAGGTTTTTTTATTTGAGAGAAAAAAGAGAACTATGCCTTCGCCATATGAATATTAAGTAATAATAAAGTAATAATAGCATGGCACTTCGAATTCGATATGAAAAATTTTTGTATTGTCTTTTTTCCAAAAGATTCGATTATGTATCGAGAGAGTAGTATGAGATAACAGGGATTTCCGATTTTCAATTATCTATCGGAAGTCGAATCCAACGTCACAAACTTTTTTGTTTTCACACCGAAGGGCTCTTAAACAATATTTTTTTTATAAAAAAGAGCGCGAAAAAATATTTTTTGGATAAAAAAAAGAAACTTTGGGATTGCTCAATCAAAGATATAAAAAATAATCCATTTTAAAATAGAAAGCAACGGAGCCATCATAGTATTTTTTATAGCATTTTTGAACTCCTACGAAAGGAAGGGTGGCAATTTGATCATTTACCCATCCGGGGCTGATAAATTATATTTTTATCTTTCTTCAATCTTCAATGGAGGGTAAAAGGGTCAATTTTATTCTAGAGCCGTATGCAATGCACAAAAGATGATGCCCGTACGGTTATATAATTCTATCTTTTTTCCTATTATTCTTTATCTTTCTTTTCTGTTCGTTTCATCACACCAGATAGAAAACCCTTGTATCATCAGGGTAATGATCCATCAACCTGCTGCTTCTTTTTATGAGGCGCAAACGGGAGAATTTATCCTGGAAGCGGAAGAGCTGCTGAAAATACGCGAAACCATCACAAGGGTTTATGCACAAAGGACGGGCAAACCATTATGGGTTGTATCTGAAGACTTGGAAAGAGACGTTTTTATGTCAGCAACAGAAGCCCAAGCTTATGGAATTATTGATCTTGTAGCAGTTGAATGAAAAAAAGATAGATTTTGTTCAAATCCGTGATTTTAGATTTTATCTCCGAGTTTACTATTCTATTAAATAGAAAAAATTCATAATCATCCGGTTAGGATCAATCTAAACCAGCCCATTATGTATATGATTCAACATGCCAACTATTAAACAACTTATTAGAAATACAAGACAGCCAATTCGAAATGTCACGAAATCCCCCGCTCTTGGGGGATGTCCTCAGCGTCGAGGAACATGTACTAGGGTGTATGTGCGACTCGTTTAGATCATAAGCTGGCACAAAAAAAGAAAGAAAAACGCTTTCCAGTATGAATAATCAGTACCTATGAATAGGATAGAATAGAAGAAGGAACGCCCTTCACTATCTAAAAATAAGCAAATTGATCGCTTATATTGTGTATTAAAGTTTATGGTTTTCGTTGGTGCAAATCTAATCACCTGAATTTAAGATGATAAGCAATTCTCCATTGGTAGCAAATGGTTATCCATTAAGCGGAAGAAATCTTATTTAATTTAAATGAAAAAAAAAACATAAAAATGAAGTTCCCACTCGGTCAAGAACGGACTACAAGGGTCAGCTACCTAGCTAACTTTCATAATTAAATACCGTTACTGTATAGGCGGGTCTGATTGTGAAAGACCTATTACTGGATAATTCAGGGGTAGAGCCAAAGAGTGTGGTGTGAACCATACAAGTTCTCAATAACATTGATTAAATGAAGTGAAAGGCTCCGGTGTATAGAGAAGACCTCACCGTTTAAGAAGTAACCATAGAAACGATGGAACCCACTATTTCTTTAATCCATTTAATTTATATTTCTTTTTTTATTGACTCTATTTTTTTTGACACCTAGCAAAAGAAAATTTATTATTTCTTTCGTATTTCGCAGTAAAATACCTACAAAAAAAGAAAAAATCGTGGTTGGGAAGGTTATAGTAGCCAAAGCCATTGGAATCTTTTTTTTATACATTGGAAAAATTCGTTTGATTATTAATAGACCAGGAAAGGGGAAAAGAATAACTGAAAGAAAGGAAATCAATTAGTTATTTATCAAAGTCTTATTTATTAAATGACCAGAATTAAACGCGGATATATAGCTCGTAGACGTAGAACAAAAATTCGTTTATTTGCATCAAGCTTTCGAGGGGCTCATTCAAGACTTACTCGAACTATTACTCAACAGAAAATAAGAGCTTTAGTTTCGTCTCATCGAGATAGGGATAAGCAAAAGATAAATTTTCGTCGTTTGTGGATCACTCGGATAAACGCAGTAATTCGAGAAACGCGAGTATCCTATAGTTATAGTAAATTAATACATGATCTATACAAGAGACAGTTGCTTCTTAATCGTAAAATACTAGCACAAATAGCTATATCAAATAGGAATTGTCTTTATCTGATTTCCAACGAAATAAGAAGAAAAGAAGTAGATTGGAAAGAATACACCGGAAAAATTTAAATGAGGTTCCCGGGAGAATGAACTCCGGGAAGGAATGAAGTCGAAATTACTATGAGAAAATATGTTTGTTAAAGTAGTCAAAACGAATGAACACGTTCAACAAAAAAAAGATTTTTTTCCGATTCGGCTTTTTTTCTTACAACACGCGATAATAAAATATGGATTTTCATATTTGTCGAACAAAATACCAATCCGGGTTTGAGTTCGGATTGGAATTCTGATTCAAGTGAACAAAGAAAAAGCCTATTTATTTCTGATTCTAAGACTAGTAGTTCTAGCGGTCGACTCGGTTCTTTCAAATTGTTTCTCATTATTGAGAAAGGGTAACAAAGATAAAATACGAGCTTGTTTTATAGCAATAGTAATTAATCGTTGCTGTTTCAAGGTCAATCTATTCACTCGCCTAGAAAATATTTTTCCTTGTTCACTAATAAATCGACTAATTAAACTCATGTTTCTATAATCAATTCGATCCCCCGATTCAATCGGGGGCAAACGCCTACGAAAAGATCGCTTGGACTTAAGAAAGGGTCGCTTGGATTTATCCATGGTTTGTTTGTTTAGTTTATTTATTATTTTCTTATTCCGAAAATCCTATTTCTGAATTGTCATTTTAACCCAAAATGGGATGATTCAAATATTAATATGTTCTATATAACGTGATTTTACCCCTGTCCTTGAAAGGCTTGGTTCGATCTATTTCTTTATTTCCCCATGAATCATATGTTTGTAACAATAGGGGCAGAATTTTATCAATTCTAATCGATTAGGGGTATTGTGCCGGTTCTTTTGAGTAATATATCTGGAAATGCCCGTTGATGCCTTCTTAACACCATTTCGAATACAACCGGTACATTCCAAAATCACTGTTCCTCGTGCATCTTTCCTCTTGGCCATGAACCTCCTTTTTATTTTTGATTTATTTAACTCTTCCATTTTTTTTGATTCGAAACGAAGAAAAAGGAAAGAAGGAAAAAAGAGAAGTTACTAACTTGAAATCCAATACTAAAAGATAAAAATAAATTCAATTTCAATTTAAGTAATAATAAATCAAAGTAAAGCTGTAGTAAAAAAGAAGTAAGACTATGATTTTGAAACTATATTTCAATCCCAAGCACGGTATTGCAGTTAAAGATCGTGTATTCTTATCCTAGACCCGCATTTTCTACTCTACCCCACCCCCGTTCCTCTATTAATTTAGTTAATTCGAACCTAAACCCGAGTCTCACAGACGTTGAATACACATTTATTCTTTCTCTTTCGTCCCTTATTCTAAAAATAAGAAATAAAGGGAAAAAA